GATAGAAAAGGATCCCATGATCCTGAACCGATCTTACCTGGGATCGCAAATCCCAAGTTTGTCTATGAAGAGCGGATCTAATTGTATTAGTGTCTATAATTGATTTCTTCTGTGTAATACTAATCGCTAAGGCCTCATTGGTAAGTGCTACAAGATCTCGTGCATTGGAACCCATGGTTATGGACCCGAATTCATTAGTATGGAACATTTTCTTTTCCAAGTGAAATCCCCTAGTATATGAAAGATTGAAAAAGTGCTTTCGTTGTTGTGGAATAAGAAGCCTTCGTATCTTAATGCATGTATTTAATTTATTCGGAACTATTAGAGCGGGATCCACTTTTTGGGGAATATGAGTCGAAGCAATAACAAGAATATTTCTAGTGGAACATCTTTCACAATCCCTGGATAGATAGTTCACTAATAGACCGAGGGATAAGTAATTCGACTCATTCACATCCAGATCATGAATGTTTGGAATCCATATTATGCAAGGAGACATTGCTTTTGCTAATTCGAATTGAAGGGTGATAGAAAATCGGTCTATTTCCGGCATCATATCCATAGTTAGCAGCTCCAGCTCTGTATCGAGGTCACGATCGATATCGTCACTAGCATCAATCTCGTCACTATCATCAATATCGATATCATCAATATCGATATCATCAATAAGAAAACCTTTAGGCTTGTTATCCAGGAACTTGTTCAGAAATACCAAAGGAACATAGGAGTTTGTCGCTAGGTATTTGACCAAATAGGAGCGTCCAGTTCCTATAGAACCTATCACTAAAATACCCCTAGAGGGGGATAGGGCTAAGCGGAGCGAAAAGGGTTTTTCATGAGACGGGAAATGAAAACTATTAGCCCCACACGAGGTTTGTGAATAAGTGATTGTCTGATAATGAGCAAGGAATATCCGTCTTTCTGCTAAACAGGATGTATTGAACTCATAATTCATTAGACACTTTTTATGAATGTCAACTAAATATCGTAAGTAAATTGCTCCCGGGTGTTCAATCATTTGATAACCAGAGTCGTTCTTTGATAAATGATCACTAGATAAATAATCACTATGAGTCAGACTCAATAGAATTTGATCAATCCCTTTTTCTGTCGTTAAGGTGGAGAACTGAACCAAAAATTCTCTTTCTTCATCATCAATCGAATCACTGTTCGCGACCCAGGATTCAATTTTATCATCAATCCAATCACTGTTCACGTTTTTTCTTTTTCTTATCAATGAATAGATCTCTTTACTTGTATGACTTAAATGTCTCGTATTTCTCGAAAAAGTGATTCGATTGGTGGGATTTGGTATGATACTTATGAGATCGATGAGATTGATATTCAAATATTTCTTCTTAGAACGGATTGATTTGACCCCATAAGCGGGATCACCACCCAATAGCATGTTGCCGCCAGGAACAGAACCCCGGATTTCTTCTAGAGAATCTCCTAATTGTTCCAGAGCAACTAGAAAGAGATTCTTTAACCAGAAAGAATTCAGTTCAGATGTAGGATACCTATCCAGAAGTTTTCGCAACTCAATCATGTATGGTGGAATCATCAAAGATTTGACCTTTTCGAACTCTGTCTGTAACTCACTAGAGGCTCGGGAAACAAAGAGAAGATGTGTACGAACGAGATATCCAACAACAAGAAGAAGGAAAAGGATTGAATAGAGGAACTCATGAACATTTGGCAATCTCAGATGTGTCGATATCAATGGTGACTCATTATTTCGATGAATCATTTCTTCGAACATAAGAAAATTATGTAAACACTTTCTCGAAATCTCGCTTATCAGATTCCATTGTGGAAGACACCCTTTTTTCTGAAGAATTCGCCATGATATATCTGATCCATACATAATATCATGAAAAATGGATACAAATTTGTGACTGTTACTTAGTATCGGCAATAGGTCTGAAAAAGTATCTAAAAAGAAAAAATTTAGATATTTGTACCCTGCCGAAGTAAGGAACCATGGCATATATGTTTGGAATAGATTCCATTTTGAGAGAGTTGAAAAAGCACTATCTCGTTGAAAGGTTCTATACATCTGCCCTTTCTCAACGCATTTCTTTAGACAAAGACTCCGTTTTTTCCTATTTTCGGATGGTAAATCTTTCTCAGAACATGGAGTGTGAATCAAACTCATGTTTGAATTGAAATTGAGATACTGATGCAAGTTCTTCCCTTCTGAATCAGATAGATTCAGATCTGAAAGAGGTTGACAATAAGTTCTTTCCAAATGGACTATTTCTCCCTCTGTTAGAGGTGTTCCAGAAATGTCTGCGATCGAATAAATAGCTCTACGAACGGATGGATCGGATCGAATTGGAAACTGGAAATATTTGTACAAGTTATACGTTTTGTCACCACTTTGTGGAAAATCCTTAGGTATGAATATGTTAGATACCTGTGACTCGATTGGTGAAATAGTATCTCTCTCCAAAAAAGCATGTTTTTTTTTACCGCCGCACAAATCAAATATTTTGTT